TTGGTCGTTATTGAAGATGGGATTCTATGAGAGCAATAAAATAATAAATAAGTATGAATATAACAAGAGAAAGGGGAATAATAGAGAAAAAGTTATACAAAGCTATATATGAGTGATCCCCACACTCTTTTTTTTTTATTTCTTTTATTTCAATTTCATTAATTGAATTTCGTTTGATTAAGACGAAGTTCCGTAAAAACCTCCGCCTTCTTTGAAATATCATGAACAGTTCCTGTAGGTTGAGCGCCTTTTTCAAGGAAATATAGAATAGCAGGAACATTTGAATAAGTTTGATTCTTTATCGGATCATAAAAACCCACTTTCTGAAGATCTCTTCCTTCTCTTCGGGATCGAACATCAATTGCAACGATTCGATAGACGGCTCATTGGGATAGATGTAGATGAACAATACCCCCCCTAGAAACGTATAAGAGGTTTTCTCCTCGTACGGCTCGAGAAAAAATGATTCGAAGTTATGGCTAGGTATCGAATTCTAATGGCAAATAGATCCATAAAATCATCAAATCAATTAGACTATGATTTAAGTCTTTTTTTTTTTTTTCTTCTTTCTCGAAAAAGAAAAATCATTTGTACTCATAACTCAAGTTGGATAACTCCCAAATAGCTCAAAGAAAACCCTTAGGCATTTCATTTATTGAGTGGTCTCTAACCCCCTTTTTTTGTCTCGTTTAGAATCCATTTTGATTCTTCATTCTGATCTAGTTGTTGAGACAATTGAAAACGGTATTTCCTTGTTCCAGGATCCTTTATCTTTACTTTGAATCATTGGGTTTAGACATTACTTCGGTGATCTTTAATCGTTTCAAAATGGCAGCAACATACCTTTTTTTTTATTTCTTTCTATCAAAGAATCATAGAACGGTTGATTCACGCGTGCTACTTGATCAAAAGAGTTTTACCAATTCCAACAAAATTTCCTTTTGGATTTGAAACTTGCTCGAATTGGATTCTTTCAATTTCTATATCGAAGATATACTTACGAAGTTATTCCAACTTATTGATTGGCACTAACCCTAGATCCTTGCCCCTGAGAAATGAATCAATCCTTTCTACTCGAGCTCCATCATATCATGTACTATTTACATTACACCCCAAATGGGGGTTCTAGTGGAACAGAACAAAGGATGTCGAGCCAAGAGCACTTTCATTCCTATATAATCTAAAATGGTGGATGTAAGAATCCACAGCTGATCATGTCTTTCAAGTCGCACGTTGCTTTCTACCACATCGTTTCAAACGAAGTTTTACCATAACATTCCTCTAGTTTGGAACCGGTATGTAATTGATTCAATTATGGAATCATGAGTAGTCATTGGTTCAGTCGGTACATAGTAATCCATACTTTTTTCCTGGATGGGTAGATATTTTTCTGAAGAAGTCTCAGCAAGAATTCAACTTAATCCCGTATGAATGCAACATTTTTTTTTTATTATTTATAAATAACACAAATATAAATAACACGAATAAATAAGTTCTTTTTGAATCTGCATCTTTGAGTGACTCAATAGGATAGATTCACCAATCTCACACGTCTTCAAGTACCAAGGACTCATAAGAAATCATTAAAAATATTTAATTGAAAAAATTTCCTACTTCGACATCATTAGTTGAATAATGTTTTACAGTAAGTACTGCATTTTATTTTGATCATCATAAGAGAGAGAAATCTATGTTTCTTTTCGAATTGAACCATCATCAATGATTTAAAGCATATAGATAGATCGAAAAGCAAATCCAATTTCTTTCTTTTTTTGTGGAGTGGATAAAAAAGACTTATATGTAAGGGAAGATTTAGGTCATTATTCTTTCATCTGATTGATAAAATCAGAATTGAAAGAATAGGGGATTTCTGTATCTATCAGAGAAACTGAACAATTGTCACTGGAAGTAATTAAATTATGGATATTCTATGTTAAATATTTGGATCATAAATCTTTTTCACAAAAATCGAAACACCGTTGTCACTGAAATAGAATGATAACAATACATACATATAAGCATTTCTTCGTTTTATACGTATTTGACTTGCGGTTCAGTAATTTTTCTGTAATCTTTCCATAAAGTAAAGTGAGTAGAGTGTCTGAATCACCCCCTGCCTCAATTGTTACATAGATTTCTAATCATTCTCATTAGAGCCAAAGACAAAATACCTAAAAATGAGGTTCAAAGAAAATACATCTGTTACATATGGAATTGATTGTTAATGAGATTCGGATAGACATAGATATTCAAATTTATACCTTCTATTGCTGTTTAAGTCCTATCTACTCCCCTCTATGGGGATGATGAATATGAATCATAAATCAAATAAGGCTCTTCTTTTATGGGATGCTAGACGAGCTAGTCTAGGTACAAAGACTAAGAGGTCCAGATTAAGTTGTTGTTCCTATTTTTTATTTTACCCTAACCCAGTCGTAAGACACTTAATCCCGTTGATTGAATTCAATTAGTAACACGAAACCCCTCTTGTTTAAAATTC